GAATATAAATTATTCAATTTTTTTTATGAAGTTTTAAAAGGTATATGCGTGAGACATGGTCTACTAATTAAATTAATCTATTTCTTTCCAATAGCTTACTCTAGCCATGTCACAGTCTCATTTTATAATACCTCAGGAGCTAATGAAACTATTTTAGTAAAATTTAACTGTCGTAATTCCCGAGCGATCGGACCAAAAACGCGAGTTCCTTTTGGATTTCCTTCTTGATCAATAAGAACTGCAGCGTTATCATCATATCGAATTATCATACCGTTGTCACGTTTGAGGTCTTTAGGGGTACGTACAATTACAGCTCTGACCACTTCTGATCTTTCTAGGGGCATATTTGGCACTGCTTCTTTAATCACAGCGACAATAATGTCGCCGATATGTGCATATCGACGATTGCTAGCTCCTATGATTCGAATACACATCAATTTTCGAGCCCCACTATTATCCGCAACATTCAAATAGGTTTGGGGTTGAATCATATCATTTTTTTATCTGTTCTTTCAATGCACAATGCAAGGATCCAAGAAAAAAAAAGAAATATTATTTGTCAAAAAACCTGCTATTTTTTCATTCCCAAGACCAATTTCTTTTGGTTTTACATCTTTATCCCGAAATAATAAATTGAGTTCGTATAGATATTTTGGACGCCGCTATTGAAATAGCCTTTCTGGCTATATTTTCTGATACTCCGCCCATTTCATAAAGTATTCGACCCGGTTTAACAACAGCAACCCAATATTCGGGGGATCCTTTCCCCGAACCCATACGTGTTTCCGCAGGTCTTATTGTAACTGGTTTGTCTGGAAATATACGTACCCATATTTTTCCACCACGACGTGCATTTCGGGTCATTCCTCGTCGACCTGCTTCTATTTGTCTAGATGTGATCCAAGCGGGTTCAAGTGCCTGAAGACCATATTTACCAAAACAAATATGATTACCTCGAAAAGATATTCCCTTCATTCGTCCTCTATGTTGTTTACGGAATCTAGTTCTTTTAGGGTTATAGTTGATGGTTGTTTCTAAATTTCATCTCTACTACAGAACTGGACATGAGAGTTTCTTCTCATCCAGCTCCTCGCGAATAATAGGATTCAAAAAAGTTAATTTGAATTAAGATATATGTATTTAATTAATAATAGATAATCATTTGAATCGCGGGATTCTTTGAGATTTCATATAATCAATTAGTAAGTTGTATATCCTTTTTGGATATCTAATTCTACATATTAAACATATATGTTTTTTTAGAATAGTCTTTTTTTTTTATTAATTATCGATAATGAAAATATTCTTAATATATAGATATATAACCTTATATTGAATCTTTCATTTTTTTTTTTTTTTACTTTTTTCAGATTGAAAACTTATCAATCTAAAAAAGGTTTTCGCGGGCGAATATTCTTTATTTCAGTTCTAGGGTTAGCTCATGACTTCTCAGAATAGATGAATAGGTTCTCAGTTTCTTCCGCCATCCCGGTCAATGAATCATTAGAATTTTTTTTTTAGAATCTTTTACATTCACAGGTTTCATCGTTCCCATCGCTTTTTGCTTAATGGTTAGGTCTCAATTCTACAATGGAGCTCTTATCTTAATGAAATTTCTTTTTGAGTCAATCTTCTCAGTCTTTATTGGCTTGAGTCTCTTGGTTTTTTTCTATGAACAGATTCATTTAATTATGAATGAATCAGTATTGATGCTTTATTACATTGCCTTTTATGAGATGACTCATAGACCTTACATATTGGAATTCTATATCGTTGATATTTTTTCTCTCTTTCTCTCACCTGTCCATTTATCCACATCTTTTTTCTATATTTTCGCTTCACAACTTCGACTTTAGATTGATTTTTTTGTTTATGCAAAATAGATTTCAGTTGCTACAATGATATGATCAATATATCATATCTTGACTAGTTTTTTAGACCCAGATAATACGAAGCGATGAGTTGGTTTTTAGTTCTCTATTTATTAGTTTATATTATGGGGTCCTTTTTTTGAATCTCACCCCTAAAAACCCAACGAGTCACACACTAAGCATAGCAATAAACTAAAATGGTCAATCAAATTTTTATTCAACCCTATAGAATTATAATTGTTTATTTCATTTTTGATTGAACAAAAAAGACTAATACTCATTTATTCTTTTTTGTTCAATTCATAGATAGAAACAAAAGAAAAGTAAATATTTATTATTCATTGTCTATAAATATCCAAATTTTGATGCCTAATACCCCATAGATAGTTCGAACTGTATAGCAACAATAATCTATTTTAGCGCGAATGGTTTGTAGGGGAACTCTACCTTCTCTGATCCACTCGATCCGTGCAATTTCTTTTCCATCTATACGCCCTCCGATTTGTACTTGAATTCCCTTTGTATCGGTTTGTTCAGTTAATTCAATAGCTTTTTTCATTGCTTTCCGAAATGAAACTCTATTTTTCAATTGTCCAGCTATAAATTCTCCAAGAATGTTGGAGTTTCCA